TTATGAATGAATATGTATCCCAATCCATCTCGAGGTATTTGCATCAATACCTATTCGGTAGGTCTTTTTTTTTTCTCTGCCAGGAACCAGATTTGAACTGGTGACACGAGGATTTTCAGTCCTCTGCTCTACCAACTGAGCTATCCTGACCTTATATTATGGATCATCCTAGTAGAGGATTTGTATCTATGTCAATTAAAGGCACTAAAAAATCAATTAAATAAAGTATTTCAAATTCGAAATTTGAAAATGGGGGGGGATAGTCTCGTCCTACGCATTGTATATGGCATACATTGTATATGGCATACTTAATAATACTTAAAAATAGAGTGAATAACCGGGACTCCTTCCCCATACTCGAATAAAAAAGAAATCTATTCTAGGATAAGATCCATTAAATTCTCTTCGCACTCCTTTTGGAAAGAGTAGAATGAGAAAGCTAATGAATCTTAAACCCATTGATAAATAAGGAAAAAAGAGGATAAATACTATATATAGTTAGCGAATAAAAGAGGGTTTGGGGTGGGGATAGAGGGACTTGAACCCTCACAACTTATAAAGTCGACGGATTTTCCTTTTACTAGAAATTTCATTGTTGTCAGTATTGACATGTAGAATGGGACTCTCTCTTTGTCCTCGTACGATTAATCCATTTTTTTAAAGATATCAAAACTTTGAATTGAAGGATTTGATTACTTAATATTTGATTGGAATGCATTCCAAATAATTCTAAACAAATTCTGAATTTTTTATTTCATAATCATTTCTATTTCTAATTTCATTCTAAAAAAGAATAAAGAACCCATATTATAATATGCGTTCTGTGATTAATCGTTTGCTATGTCAGTATCTATACGTGTTTATTAGATGTATAAAGCCCTTCTTTCTCAAATTTAGAAAAGAGTTCCACTAACAACATAACGTAATTAACTCGATTCGTTAGAACAGCTTCCATTGAGTCTCTGCACCTATCCTTTTCCTTTGTATTCTAGTTCGAGAACCCCTTTGTTTTCTCAAAACACGGATTTGGCTCAGGATTGCCCTTTTTTAATTCCAGGGTTTCTCTGAATTTGGAAGTTACCACTTAGCAGGTTTCCATACCAAGGCTCAATACAATCAAGTCCGTAGCGTCTACCGATTTCGCCATATCCCCATTTTCCTCTTCTTTGAGACAAGGATTCCTTGTGTAATTTCATCCATCTCTTAGTTTTTTTTGAATCATTGAATTCATCACTCGACGTAGTGTAGTCTAGCAATTCGACTCTATTTGAGAGAACCCACTTGCTTATTGCAATTTAGAATTGAATTGATTGTATCGTTGAGGTATTTGCAATTCAACCCGAACCCATATATCCCAAAGTTTTTTGCTCCCCCCCCTACTGCCGTACTTTTTTATAGTATTCTAAATTATACTATAACGCTTGATATTCATTCTTTTTTTTTTCTAATCAGAATTAGCAATTTTATTTGCTATGACTCTATGTTCTCCTTAGTGAAATAGGAATTCTCAAATTATTATATTAACAAATAAAAAAATATCTCAAAATAAAGTCGATAATGATCAAATGAAAATGCCAATAAAGTAGTATTTTCTCTTTATTATATCTTTCATATATATTATTCTTTTCTATGTATTAGATGTATTAGATTATTCGTTGGAGACATATGAAATTGAAAATATCTGAAATCCAATTCCAGTATAGAAATAGGAATCAATTCTATTCTATATAGAAAAATAGATTTGCGAATTAGAGAAATAAAAAGAAAGTTCAATAAATTTTTTAATTTTAATTTTATTTAAAGATATCTTCTAGTTAAGCATATTAAAGTAACTTTATCTTTAAGAAGTTTTAGTTTTTTTTATAAGTAGAACTTAAAATTTCGAATCTAGTTAATAGCTAAGATTAATAACTAAGATCTAAAATTTTACGGATTTCCTATACTATACCTATTTCTATTTGTTACACTATTTCTGCTATGTAAGCCCACTTAGCTCAGAGGTTAGAGCATCGCATTTGTAATGCGAGGGTCATCGGTTCAAATCCGATAGTCGGCTTTTTTTCTCTATCGATGTTCTACGAACAAAAATATCTTTTTTTTCCGAATTAAATGGAGAATCCAGGATCTTTTATGTTTTCTACCTTACAATTTTGCTAGATACAAAACAATAAAATAAATAATATATATACAAAAAATATAGATTTTGATGAAATTCCATTTTTTGTGGTACTTTAGTTGATTTTACTCTGTTTATCCTGTAGTTTAATTCAGTTTTAATTTCGATGTATTCTGTAATGTAAATACAATGAAATTAATTGTGTAAAATGAAATTTCAATAAAATAAAAAAGGAGTCTTCATGTCCCGTTATCGAGGACCTCGTTTAAAAAAAATACGCCGTTTAGGAGCTTTACCAGGACTCACTAGAAAAACACCTAAATCTGGAAGTAATCTGAAAAAGAAATTCCATTCTGGGAAAAAGGAGCAATATCGTATTCGTCTTCAAGAAAAACAGAAATTGCGTTTTCATTATGGTCTCACAGAACGACAATTACTTAGATATGTACATATCGCTGGAAAAGCAAAAAGGTCAACAGGCCAGGTTTTACTACAATTACTTGAAATGCGTTTGGATAATACCCTTTTTCGATTGGGTATGGCCTCAACCATTCCTGGGGCCCGCCAATTAGTAAACCATAGACATATTTTAGTTAATGGTCGTATAGTCAATATACCAAGTTTTCGTTGCAAACCCCGAGATATTATTACTACGAAAGATAACCAAAGATCAAAAGATCTGGTTCAAAATTCTATTGCTTCATCCGACCCAGGGAAATTGCCAAAGCATTTGACGATTGACACATTAGAATATAAAGGACTAGTAAATAAAATCCTAGATAGGAAGTGGGTTGGTCTCAAAATAAATGAGTTGTTAGTTGTAGAATATTACTCTCGTCAGACTTAAACTTAACGAAAAAAAGAAAGGTTCATAGAATTTTCTTCCCCTTACCCTCCCCCCGAACTAAATCGACCTAAGACCACTAATTCAAATTTTCCCACTCAACTAGCAAAAATGGATTAACCCTAGGATCCTTTTTTTTCCTCTATGTATATTTTACATCCCACAGTAATTTGCTATAGAGAATTTCTATTAAATAATATATTATTGCTGGAATAAAATGTTATTTGATTTGCTACGTTGTGATCGTTAACGTTGATAAATTAAGAAAAACGGAAAGAGAGGGATTCGAACCCTCGGTAAACAAAAGTCTACATAGCAGTTCCAATGCTACGCCTTCAACCGCTCGGCCATCTCTCCTAGAATAATCTTATTATGGAAAATAAACTGAGTGAATAGCGAGTTTTCTTATTCCTGCAGTACAGGTACAACCGCAACCGCTTGGGGGTTCCATAGTTCTATTGGAAAAATTCCTTTTGCTGGAAAAAGTTTTAGTTTGGGTTTTCCCGCAACCAAAGAAAAAGAGACTGGAAGAATTCTTCTTAATTACATAATAAAAGAAAGAAACCTTAGAATTCTGTTTGCATAAGGTACGCTCCACCATACTATCGAAATCCAAAATAGGGTATGAGACAAGTAATTACTTTCAAAACACGAAATAGCTGATGAGAGAAGTTATTGGTGAGAAATAGGAAAGTGGAATGAAATCAAATCTTAGTCAAATATTTCATATCTCCTCTTGTCCAAGCAGAAGAAAAAGGATACAATTTGAGCTGCGCGGAAAATCCATATCTCTCTTATCCATTTAAAGCATATGGATTTAGAGCATATAGATCAATTGATTTATAAGAATAAAATGTGTTTGTTTTTATGTTATTTTGTGAAGGAATGAAAACAATTCTATATAGAATGGGTTGGGAATTATGCCTAGATCCCGCGCAAATGGAAATTTCATTGATAAGACCTCCTCAATTGTAGCCAATATTTTATTGCGAATAATTCCGACAACCTCAGGAGAAAAAAAGGCATTTACTTATTATAGAGATGGTGCGATTTGACTCTTTTTTTTTAGCCCTACCTACACCTCAGTCTTCCGAGAAAAAGAAGGGGTTCCCATAGAGAGAACAATATTAGTAAAGCAAACCCACGCTTCGGGAAGGTGAGGTGAACTAACAATTCCTTCTGTCGTGTATCCTCGATTGATGCGGCCTCAGATGCTTCAATTATAGATTTGAGTATTAAGCGAAAGGTTACATCTACCGGATAGGTTATGGATTCCAGGCCATACTCTATTAGTACCAGTAGGCAGCATAGGGGAGAAAAGCACTACACCTAGAAATAGGAAAGGAATCAACAAGAGAAAAACTTTGTTAGAAATTAGCCCTTTCCTGATCGGTATCAGGGTTGGGAAGAATGGTTGGGATAACAAACAACCATCAGGTTTGTACTTTGGATACCCCTATAACCATCAAAGATCGTTGAAGTGACTAATTCCTCTAAATAGGGGGCGTTGAGAACAAAGAAATTCTTGGAGCTATCGTTTTCTTTTAGCATTAATAGAATTCATTGGTGTTAACAAAAACCTCTTGCGAGAAGGTTGGCTAGAGATTTCTTGTAAAAATACCAGCCCCTTTCAATTCATAATGAGACGGGAGTAATTCTATTTTGATTCTATAGACTATCTCGCTTAGTACTATGTACAGAAGGGAGGAGCCGTATGAGATGAAAACCTCATGTACGGTTTTGGAACGGAGATTTTTTGAATAGAATGAACGACCGTAACGAATGCTGGCTCAATCCGAAGGAAATTATGCGGAAGCTTTGCAAAATTATTATGAAGCTACGCGACTAGAAATCGACCCCTATGATCGAAGTTATATACTCTATAACATAGGACTTATACACACAAGCAATGGAGAGCATACAAAGGCTTTGGAATATTATTTCCGGGCACTAGAACGAAACCCCTTCTTACCGCAAGCTTTTAATAATATGGCCGTGATCTGTCATTACGTGCGACTATCTCCACTATAGAAAGAAAAAAAAAGAGACGATCAAATTTTCTAGTAAATACTAGAAAAAAAAAAAAAGGCTTTCTACATAGGGATCGTAAAAACAACGATTTTTCCCTATCAGCTGTAGGAAGGAAGGACACTTCAAGAAAATCAAAAAAGGAAGCAAAGTATGGCCTATACTACTACTCTATGGATAAAATTCTCAAATTGATAGGGAAAGCACCGTAAAGATCAATTAGTGAGCGACTGGGTCGATACAACTAAAAAAAACTGCTTACTTATCTTATCCCATGATATGGGGTCAAATTTAGGAATCCGCTTATGTAATAGAGCTGATCCACTAAGGGATTAAGCAGCGGTGTAGTATCAGATCCCAAAGATAGTAAGTTCTTTTTTCTTTCTTATGAAAAAAAAAAAAAGTCTTTTTCAAGGATTCTATAGAGATTTCATATATGAAACCGGGATAGTTACCTTTCAGAAAATGCGAACGAAGACTCTAGATCTATCTATGCTTTATTCTTCTAAAGGTGGGAAAAAAGATCAAACTGATTATTTATAAAAATTAGGGTTTGAAACTTAGTTTGAAACTTAAGTAATTAACTTCTTCTGCTTAACCCAAAAAGAAATTGGATCGATTTTTGAGAAATCAAATTCAGTTAATATAGAGGAAATTAAGATAGGAATTTATGAGCCGTATGAGGTAGGAAACTCTCAAGTACGGTTCTAAGGGAAGGAACTGCCTATTCCGACCGAGGAGAACAGGCCATTCTACAGGGTGATTCGGAAATTGCAGAAGCTTGGTTTGATCAAGCTGCTGAGTATTGGAAACAAGCTATAGCGCTTACTCCTGGAAATTATATTGAAGCACAGAACTGGTTGAAGATTACGAAGCGCTTTGAATTTGAATAAGAGCACGCTCCTTCTTTTTCATAAAATGGGTGCTTTGGTTGTTGATCCATTAATCAAATAAATTAGGTCGTAAGATCGAATCAAGAATTTCATTATATCCCTTTCTTCTACCTTCTATTTTATATGATATTTCATAAGGATAAACCATAGGGATAGGGTCTAGAATAGAAGTAATAAAGTGAATAAAAAGAAAAAAATAGTGGCAATCTAAATATTGCTAATATATCAGGACTGTCTTATTAATATTAATAATTCTAATGAGTTATCTTGGAATTTAGAATACAATAAAAAACCCTATATTATGCTCAAGGAAAGTAGATGTATATAGGAGCTTATAGCTTCAAAAAAATAAACTAGTTTCTTAAATTTCAAAAAGATTTTTTTTTCTTACGTCGGGAAATATTTGTTTTTCAAGACAAACAATGTCCGTTAGGCACCTAATCTTTATGTCATAATAGATCCGAACACTTGCCTCGGATTGACCTCAATATATAATTGCTCCAGTGAGTAACTAAAAAAAAAATAGAAGAACGGTAGATAGTAAAGAAAAGAACTAATCATAATATCTATCTTTCAAAATCTATCTTTCAAAGATTCACTAAAAAGACAGTTGGCGGGTCTCTTTGTATGTCTTGTCCGGAAAGAGGAGGACTTAATGATTATTCGTTCGCCGGAACCAGAAGTAAAAATTGTTGTGGATAGGGATCCTGTAAAAACATCTTTTGAAGAATGGGCCAGACCCGGCCATTTCTCAAGAACACTAGCTAAGGGACCTGATACTACCACTTGGATCTGGAACCTACATGCTGATGCTCACGATTTCGATAGTCATACGGGTGATTTGGAGGAGATCTCTCGAAAAGTCTTTAGTGCTCATTTCGGGCAACTCTCCATTATCTTTCTTTGGTTGAGTGGCATGTATTTTCATGGTGCCCGTTTTTCCAATTATGAAGCATGGCTAAGTGATCCTACTCACATTGGACCCAGTGCTCAGGTAGTTTGGCCTATAGTAGGGCAAGAAATATTGAATGGTGATGTGGGCGGGGGGTTCCGAGGAATCCAAATAACCTCTGGGTTTTTTCAGATTTGGCGAGCATCTGGAATAACTAGTGAATTACAACTCTATTGTACTGCAATTGGTGCATTGATTTTTGCAGCTTTAATGCTTTTTGCTGGTTGGTTCCATTATCACAAAGCCGCTCCCAAATTGGCCTGGTTCCAAGATGTAGAATCCATGTTGAATCACCACTTAGCGGGATTATTAGGACTTGGGTCTCTTTCTTGGGCGGGACACCAAATCCATGTATCTTTACCAATTAACCAATTTCTTGACGCCGGGGTGGATCCTAAAGAAATACCACTTCCTCATGAATTTATCTTGAATCGGGACCTTTTGGCTCAACTTTATCCTAGTTTTGCCGAAGGAGCAACCCCCTTTTTCACCTTAAATTGGTCCAAATACGCAGAATTTCTGACTTTTCGCGGAGGACTCGATCCAGTAACCGGTGGTCTATGGCTGACCGATATTGCACACCATCATTTAGCTATTGCTATTCTTTTCCTAATCGCGGGTCATATGTATAGGACCAACTGGGGTATTGGCCATGGACTTAAAGATA